TATTCTCGTCCGATTAATCAGTTATTGAAAAGATCTAGAAGACTTTGGAGTGAATGATTTGATCAATGATTATGTCGATTCTATAGAAATCGAAAAAGAATAGAATCAAAAGATGGACTCGGGGCCTCATTAATCATTGGAAATCATTGGAAGTAATCTTTCAGTACGTCCAACTCCATTTGTTAGAACAGCTTCCATTGAGTCTCTGCACCTATCCTTAAACAGGATTTGGCTCAGGATTGCCCCTTTTTTATTCCTGGGTTTCTCTGAATTTGAAAGTTATCACTTAGTAAGTTTCCATACTAAGGCTCAATCCAATTAAGTCCGTTGCGTCTACCAATTTCGCCATACCCCCCTTCTTTTTGTTTTGAGTTGAGCTTTGTTTTAAGATTTTTGAGATTAGGATCTCATTATCCTTCCCCTTCTCTTTCTTTTATGCTAGAACCATAGAATTAATTAGAATTGGAGAGATACCTCTTCCTATCTCGAATAGATCTTTCATTTTATTTCCTCTTTATTCTCTGTCGGAAACTCCATGGTCGAAAACGATTATATCATTTCTGTACCCACAACTTAATCTAGACGGAGAAATCTATATTCCCCAATATGTAGAGGATTCCCTTCCTCTCCTTTTTTAAATCTCGTTTTGAATACTTGACTGGTCTGTTCTTTTTTTTTCGTCTTTAGTTTTCACTCTATTTCGCATGAAAAAATAGGGATGTCCCATTACATACAGTCTGATTTTTTTCTTATCCTTTCCTTAGAGCAAATGCTAGGATAAAAAAACGCAAATGGGATAAATAAAATGAGAATTTCGTTCTCCATTTCTTATGTAGTTAATCTATTCTAATTAGATTCGAATAGATTAACTACATAAAATGGAGAATATAGAATCTATAGAATATAGTAGAATATATTCTAGAACTATTTCATATTTAACCATAATCTAGTTGTTAATTGCTATAACTAATCATTCCATTCATTTAGAATGAGACTATGTAATGAAATAGAATTCAATATAAAAAAAAAAAAGAAATTGCAAAAATGGGAAATACCCGTTTGAATGAAATAAATAATGAAAAAGAAATTTTTAGTTTTTTCTAATGAAAATGAAGATATTTTTTATTGATAAAAATAGAATTGAGAAAGAAATAGAATTTTGATACTATTACTATACGGACCCCCCTCTTAATTCTTAGATGAATTGTTATGTTCTGTGCTATAAAAGAAAAGATTTATTTGAAAGTTGGATTCTATATAGATCTCTTTTTTTGATTCGAATTCTGAATCACTAAGATTGAATAGTGAATCTCCAAGATCCCTGCAGTTTACTGACTTCCTACTTCCTATGCATAAAAAATGGATCTTAGTTGAGCCGGCTTAGCTCAGAGGTTCGAGCATCGCACTTGTAATGCGAGGGTCATCGGTTCAATTCCGATAGCCGGCTTTCTTTAGTTCTGTGATTTTTTACATAAAATCTTGGATAATGTTTGAAATCACAGAATAGTGAAAGGGCTTTGTCCCCCCTTGTCCAAGGGCCTACGACCCATTCATTATATCGTAGGAACTTCCAATTATGAATATGAATCAAAATCGAAGGAGTTAGATCCCCGCAAAACAAACCAAAAAGGGCCTTCTTTTTTTTTTATGTATATAATACAAAGGTCCGAATCCGAATATTGCTAGACTGAATCTCATTATTCTTTGTAATATAATGAAATACAATATTTCAACGCTTTCGCTTCGTTTATCATTGAGTTCAGTTTTAATTTAGGTTTCGGAAATCAAAAAGGAGTCTTTATGTCGCGTTACCGAGGACCTCGTGTAAAAAAAATAAAACGTCTGGGGTCTTTACCGGGACTAACTACTAAAAAGCCGCCTATAGTCGTAAGGGATCCTCGAAAGTTATCGCGCCCCAAGCCCAAGAAAAAATCTCAATATCGTATTCGTTTAGAAGAAAAACAAAAATTGCGTTTTCATTATGGTCTTACAGAACGGCAATTACTGAAATACGTTCGTATCGCCGGAAAAGCCAAGGGGCCGACGGGTCAAGTTTTACTACAATTACTTGAAATGCGTTTGGATAATACCCTTTTCCGATTGGGTATGGCTTCGACTATTCCTCAAGCCCGCCAATTAGTTAATCATAGACATATTTTAGTAAACGGTCGCATAGTCGATATACCAAGTTATCGCTGCAAACCCCGAGATCTTATTTCAGGGAGGGAGAAAGAAAAATCAAAAGCTCTGATTCAAAATTATCTTGATTCAACCGCCAAGAGACCAATACCACTACCAAAACATTTACTTCTTTTTCATAGTGATGACCCACGCGACTTATTAAAGGGAAGCGTCAAGAAAATAATAGATAGGAAAGAGGTCGGTTTAAAAAAAATAAAGGAATTGTTGGTCATAGAATATTATTCTCGTCAGATTTCACCCTAACTAAGATAACAACAAGGTTTCGGGCAACCTTATCCACGCAGTAAGGGGATCGGAGGTTTTTCTCTCATTCATGTATCGTGGATCAGTAAGGAAATTTTGATACCCTGTCTGCTCTTTCCAGCATTTTACTAATGCCCCAGAAATCAGGAATAAAGATTTTATATGAAAGAAAGGACGAATTCTTGGAATAATGGACTGGTATCCATTCTTATTTGATTTGATACATTGTATCAATTAACATTACATTGGCGAATTGAGCGAAGGTGCGGAAAGAGAGGGATTCGAACCCTCGGTAAACAAAAGTCTACATAGCAGTTCCAATGCTACGCCTTGAACCACTCGGCCACCTCTCCTACATAATGGGTCCCAAACCAAAAAGAGCGAGTTCTTCAAATTAGATTCTTAGGTGGGTCCGGACAACGAATTCAAATTCTTTCCGAAAGCCTTTCATCAAAGAAAGACCCTTCTTTTGAGCCTGGGAAATGCCGAGATTTTTATTTTTTGTGAAGGGCTGTTAAAAACAATACAACGAGATATCTATTCATCTTTGTTTGCGAAGAGAATGCTCCTACCTTTTTTTTTACTCTTTTTACCGAATTGAATGATTGAATTGGCACGAATGCACTGATTGGTCTATCTTTTTTTAGGCTATGGTTAATGTCTACTTTTAGATCATGATTCTATTTAGATTACGATTCCCGTTCCATAAGAATTAGAAAAGGAAAATTCCCTTCTCGTTTTCGATCTATCCTATCAACAACGCCCCCTTAGCTCATAGCTCTATTCCAATTACAAATGGAAAAAAAAATCCCAGGAATTTCTATATTTTCTTTTCCATTTGATTATCTGCTTATGGACCCAACAAACAACGGGTGCTTGCTCTATTTTCGTCATAGAATGAGTATTCGATTCAACTTCGATGAAATCGGAATAGTTCCATTCATTTTTATACTACTCCATGTGGGCAAAATGGAATTGGATTTCAATATTTCGTCTTTTTTTACAGATTCCTGTAAAAAAAATTTGAGTAAGGTAAGGGGACATCCCCCCTCCCCTTTTTTTTTTTGTTTTCTTTATTTGGTTAGGGCGGGGGACTCTTATTGAATTTTCATGTGTATTACCGCTCGAAACGAACGAACTCGTGGGGGGGTCGTTTCGTTTTTGGATCTTGAACGACTAGGTTCAAGAGATGAGAGAATTCAGGATACCCACAAGAAAGACTAATCCAATCCATAACGATGTACCAGAAAAGACAATATTTTTATTACTTGACCAACCCTCAGGAGAAGCAAATACAACGGGTACACCAATAAGTAAGATTAATGAAGTAGAAATTAATGCAAAAACAGCCAATTGGAAAGCAATAGTCATGTTTCTAATCCTCCACGTTATCAATAAATATACCATTTGATCCCTCTAGCAGCCCCGAACTCTAATTGTAAGAAAATGTATACTCTACATCATAGAGGTTACCACGAACCCATCTATTCTATATGACTTATTTCTCCCCTTTTACTACTTTCTTTGTCGGACAGGGGATTTTTTTTTTACGTCACAACCCTAAAGGGCCTGGTGGATCATGCATCTCTATATGTATGGAGATAAATAGACTCATAGATTCATGCCTGATATCTATTTCTAGATAGTGATAGTAGCAATCCACGGGTCCATGTTCTATTCGGTGTAAGAAAAATAAAATAGAAATGATCCCTCGGAGAGATGGCCGAGTGGTTGATAGCCCCGGTCTTGAAAACCGGTATAGTTCAACGAACTATCGAGGGTTCGAATCCCTCTCTCTCCTTTTGTTCGGTGAATAGATTTTCTCTTTATTGGTTTTGCCTAATTTATTAGTCTCAGAAAGAGGAAAGGCTCGGCTATCATACCTATCCGAGCCATCAAAAAGTAGATTAGAGAGAAATGAGTTGAAAAGAAAGGAAAAAGGAATTCTTTTTGAGTATAACCAAATCCCTACGCAATATGTATGTTCGGATCAAATGGATTCCTACTTTAAGCATTGTATTTCCTCTCTCAGTTAAGAGGGGTCATGGAAAGGACAGGTTCAAAATCACGATCAATTCCTTTTTCAAATCCTGCAGCAGCTGCACGAGCCCTTCCAGCGTGCCATAAATGACCTACGAACAGAAAGAATCCTAGAACAAAATGAGAGGTAGCTAACCAACTTCTAGGAGAGACATAATTGACTGCATTGATCTCGGTAGCTACACCACCTACCGAATTTAAAGAACCTAGAGGAGCGTGAGTCATATATTCTGCCGAACGTCGTTCTTGCCAAGGTTGTATATCTTTTTTCAGCCTACTCAAGTCCAACCCATTAGGACCCCTTAGAGGCTCTAACCACGGAGCGCGCAGATCCCAAAAACGCATAGTTTCTCCTCCAAAAATGACTTCTCCAGTCGGGGAACGCATTAGATACTTACCTAAACCTGTGGGTCCTTGAGCAGATCCTACGTTAGCTCCAAGGCGTTGGTCTCTAACTAGAAAAGTAAATGCTTGAGCTTGAGAAGCTTCAGGCCCAGTGGGTCCGTAGAACTCGC